TATGGTATGGAAAGGGGCTTGTTATGATTTAGTTTGGGTAAATGGTTTGGAGAGAAAGTTAAAGTTTTATTTTGGCTTGGAAATTTATTTTCAACTTAATTTATATGTAAATTTTTGTGAGGATTTGCGTTAATTTTAATGATTAATGTAATTTTTGATATTCGCAGTAATTAGTATTGCTATTTAAGGGGACTTAGAAGTAGTAATGTTGTGTAGTATTGGCTAATTTTGTGCCAGCAGCCGCGGTTATACGAACGATGCAAATAAATTATATTGGTTTGAGTTAGATTGAGCGAATGAAAATTAAATTAAGTTTGTTAGGTGAAATTTTAAATTTATGCAATTTTTGTGTTGATTGATTGAAGCTTGAAAATTTTAAGTGTAAACTAGGATTAGATACCCTATTATTTAAAACGTAGTTTATTAAGCTTAGGTAGTAGTAGATATGTTCTTGAAACTTAAAAAATTTGGCGGTATTTTAGTCTATTCAGAGGAACCTGTCCTGTAATCGATAATCCACGTTGGACCTTACTTAAGTTTGTTAAACAGTTTATATACCGTCGTTATGAGAAAATTTTATGAGAATGATCATTTTCGGGAGTTTTTATTAGAAAATATATCAGATCAAGGTGTAGCTTATATTTAAGTAGAGATGGGTTACAATAAATTTATTTAAATGGATTTATGAGTTGAAATTTTTTATTGAAGGTGGATTTGGTAGTAAAGTTATATAGGTAAATAATTTGACTTTAGCTCTAAAATATGCACACATCGCCCGTCGCTCTTATTATTAAGATAAGATAAGTCGTAACATAGTAGATGTACTGGAAAGTGTATCTAGAATGCAATTTAAAGCTTTATTAGTTAAGCCTCTCATTTACACTGAGAAGATTTTTGTGCAAATCAATATAAATTGATCAGATTTTATTTATTAGTTTTTGTTTTTTGAAATCTAAAGTATTAAAAATAATTATTTATCTGTGTTGTTTTAGTATTTTTTAAAGAAAAAATGATATTAATTAGAGTTTATTAGTATTGTGAGAGAATATTGAAATATTTTGAAAAATTTTTGTTTTAAAAGAAGATTTTAGTTTTTGTACCTTGTGTATCAGGGTTTATTAAATAGGACTTATGGATTTAATTTTCTCGATTCTGGAAGAGTTAATATTTTATTTAAGTTAACGTGGTAATGTTATTTATAATAAGATATTAGAAATGAAATGTTATTCGTTTTTAGAGGTATCTAGTTTTTTAAGAAATGAATTGAATTTAGGATTATTTTATCACCAATTTGTTTTGCGAATTTGGTGATTAGTTTAATCTAATATTTTGCGGGATAAGCTGTAAAATAAATTATTAAAAATTAATGTTTTTGTAGAAAATGTAGGCTTAGAATTAGCTATCATTGAGGAGGGTGTTATAATTTATTCTTTTGTTTGAATATTTAATTTGGTTTTAAGTTTTTATTAAAATAGTTATATTAATTTGAAATGTTAGGGAATAATGATAAAATTAGTATATGATTTGTGTAATGATGATAATTTATGGTAGGTTTATGTAAGGAATTCGGCAAAGTGAGTGTCCGCCTGTTTAACAAAAACATGTCCTTTTGGGTGAATATGAGGTCTGACCTGCCCACTGATATTTGAATGGCCGCAGTATTTTAACTGTGCAAAGGTAGCATAATCATTAGTCTTTTAATTGAAGGCTGGTATGAATGGTTGGACGAGATACTATCTGTTTCACGTAGAGTTAGATTAGAATTTTATTTTTCAGTAAAAAAGCTGAAATGGTTTTTAAAGACGAGAAGACCCTATAAATCTTTATAGTTGATTTGTTATAATTTTTTAGATGGGTTGTATTATGACAGTTGATACTATTTTATTGGGGTGATATTAAAATTTAATTAACTTTTAGTTTTTGGTGACATTAATTAATGATTGATTGATCCGTTAATGACGATTGGAAAATTAAGTTACTTTAGGGATAACAGCGTAATTTTTTTGGAGAGTTCTTATCGATAAAAGTGATTGCGACCTCGATGTTGGATTAAGAGATAGATTTGGGTGTAGCAGCTTGAATTCTAAGTCTGTTCGACTTTTAAATTCTTACATGATCTGAGTTCAAACCGGCGTAAGCCAGGTTGGTTTCTATCTTTAAAAAATTGGAATATTTTAGTACGAAAGGACCAAATATTTGATATATTAATATTTTTGATTAGAATATAATTAATTTACTATTTTGGCAGATTAGTGCAATAAATTTAGAATTTATTTATGTAATTTTATTACAAATAGTACTTGTATTATATAGAATATATTTTGGTGGTTGTAAGTAGATTGGTGTTAATTATTTTTGTTTTAGTTGGAGTTGCGTTTTTGACTTTACTGGAGCGTAAGGTTTTAGGGTATATTCAAATTCGGAAGGGACCAAACAAGGTTGGATTAGCTGGTATTCCACAGCCTTTTTGTGATGCAATTAAATTATTTACTAAGGAGCAGACTTATCCTTTGATGTCAAATTATATTAGATACTATTTTTCTCCTATTGTTTCTCTCTTTTTATCTTTGGTTATTTGGATGTGTATGCCGTTATTTATTAAGTTATTTTCTTTCAATTTAGGTTTGTTATTTTTTCTATGCTGTACTAGAATGGGGGTGTACACTGTTATGGTTGCTGGTTGGTCTTCTAATTCTAATTATGCCTTGTTGGGAGGGCTCCGAGCGGTTGCTCAGAGAATTTCTTATGAAGTTAGATTGGCTTTAATTCTTTTGTCTTTTGTTTTTTTAATTGGTAGATATAATATATTAATATTTTATAAATATCAATTGTTTACTTGGTTTATTTTTGTTTTGATACCAATTTCTTTGGTTTGATTGAGTATTTCATTAGCTGAAACTAATCGGACTCCCTTTGATTTTGCGGAAGGTGAATCTGAGCTGGTTTCTGGGTTTAATGTGGAGTACAGAAGAGGGGGTTTTGCATTAATTTTTTTGGCAGAATATTCAAGAATTCTGTTTATGAGCATGTTATTTTCTGTATTGTTTTTGGGTGGAGATGTTTTTTCAGTTTATTTTTATTTTAAGTTGGTTTTTATTTCATTTATGTTTATTTGAGTGCGGGGGACTTTACCTCGATTTCGGTATGATAAGTTGATGTATTTAGCATGAAAGAGTTTCCTTCCTCTTTCTTTAAATTTTTTATTATTTTTTATTGGGTTGAAGGTGGTTTTACTTTTAGCATTGTAGGGAATTTTTTTTAGTAAATGGTTAAGTTAATAGAAAATTCTATTTCTATATTATGTTTTCAAAACATATGCTTGTTCAAGCTCATTAACTGGTTAATTTAAGAATTTATCTCATCATTTGGTTACCAGTGGATTAATAAGGAAGTATGTGAAGTAAATTAATGTAAGGATCTGTCCTGTTTCAACAAATGGGCTTTCAACAGGGCGTGCACCGATTCATGTTAATAGAACTACTGTTGTAACTATAATTCAAAATAGAATTTGGTTAATTGGGTAGAATTGGATACCTCGGAATTTTCTTGAGTGGTAGAATGGTAGGATTGCTAAGATTAGGATTGATAGGACTAGGGCAATTACTCCCCCAAGTTTGTTGGGGATGGATCGTAGGATGGCATATGCGAATAGGAAGTACCATTCTGGTTGAATGTGGATAGGGGTAACTAAGGGGTTGGCTGGGATGAAATTGTCTGGGTCTCCTAGCAGGTAAGGGTTAATGAGGACAAGTAATGTAAGTAATATAAATATGATTACAAATCCAACGATATCCTTTAGAGAAAAATATGGGTGGAATGGGATTTTGTCGGAGTTTGAATTTAGCCCCAGTGGGTTGTTTGATCCTGTTTGGTGTAGAAAAATTAGGTGGATTATGGTTATAGCTAAAATAATAAATGGTAGGATGAAATGGAAGGTGAAAAATCGTGTTAGGGTTGCGTTATCTACTGCGAATCCTCCTCAAATTCATTGTACTAGATCTGTACCTAAGTATGGGACAGCAGATAATAGGTTGGTAATTACAGTTGCTCCTCAGAAGGATATTTGTCCTCAGGGGAGGACATATCCTATAAATGCTGTTGCTATGGTTAGGAATAGAATTACTACACCAACTAGTCATGTTGGTGTGAATATATAAGAGCCATAATATATTCCTCGACCTACGTGTAAGTAAATACAAATGAAGAAGAATGATGCACCATTGGCGTGTATAGTTCGTAGTAGTCATCCATTATTTACGTCTCGGCAAATGTGGTTGACTCTGTCAAATGCTAGTGAAATGTCTGCTGTATAATGTATTGCTAGGAATAGACCTGTAATGATCTGGATGATTAAACATAGACCAAGGAGGGATCCGAAGTTTCATCATGCTGAGATGTTAATTGGGGCAGGTAAATCTACTAAGGCATCGTTGGCAATTTTTAATAGGGGATGGTTTGTTCGTACTGGTTTGTTCATTAGTTAAATGTAGGTCGTAGAGGACCCTTGAATAATTTGGTAATTTTTACTACTGCAATTAGAGTGACCAGTAAATAATTTATTAGAAGAATTGTTAGTAGATTAGTTGGGTAGTTATATAATTTATTTAATGATAGAGCATTTTCTGTTAAATATGAGGTTAAATTGGAGATGTGAGTTATTTCTATGTTAGGGAAGTAAGTTAGGAGGAGATTATTGTTGAAAATTAATATTAGCAGGACTGATAGGGATAGAATTGCAATGGTGGAGATTATTAATTTGGAGGAGAATGAGAATATTTCATTTGAGGCTAATGATGTCACATAAATGAATAGGACTAATATCCCTCCTAGGAATACTAGGAATAGAATGTAGGAAAATCAGAAGGTTTTTGAGATTATCCCTGTTAATAGACATGTTAAGAAGGTTTGAATTAGTAACACTAGCCCTATAGCTAGGGGGTGATTTATATTTATGAAGATAAACCCAAAGATTAGTAGAGATGTGGATAAAATTCATTGGACAATTTCAAGAGGTAGTTTAATATAAAATATTAGTTTTGGGAATTAATGATGAAGAAATTCTTTTCTCTTGAAGTTTTAAAAGAATTTGTCTTATTTTTGGTTTACAAGACCAATGTTTTTATTAAACTATTAAAACTAATGATAATATATTGAGGATTACCTGGGGCTTTATTTTTAATGGGGATTTTTTGTTTTGTTTCTAACCGTAAACATTTATTGTCTATATTATTAAGTTTGGAATATATTGTTTTAAGATTGTTTTTGTTGTTGATAATTTATTTGAATTTTATAGGCTATGAGTATTTTTTTAGTATAATATATTTAACTTTTACTGTTTGTGAAGGGGCACTTGGTTTGTCGATTTTGGTTTCTTTGGTTCGAACACCCGGGAATGATTATTTTCAAAGATTTAATTTATTGTAATGATAAAATTGATTGTTATAGTTTTATTTTTATTGCCATTGTGTTTTATGGGCAGAGCTTATTGAATGGTTCACCACTCTTTATTTATGGTTAGATTCCTTTTTATTTTAATGAATATATACAGAAATTATTTTATGAGAATTTCTTATTCATTTGGATGCGATATAATTTCTTATGGATTAATTTTGTTGACTTTGTGGATTATTTCTTTGATGTTGATGGCTAGAGAATCAATTTTTAAAACTAATAATTATGTAAGTTTGTTTTTATTAAATGTTGTTTTGTTGTTGTTTTTGTTAATTTTGGCGTTTGGTAGAGTTAGTCTTTTTTCTTTTTATTTGTTTTTTGAAAGAAGATTTATTCCTACTTTGTTTTTGATTTTAGGTTGGGGGTATCAACCTGAACGTTTACAGGCTGGTATTTATTTACTTTTTTACACATTATTTGTTTCTTTGCCCATATTGATTGGTATTTTTTATTTATATAAGGTTACTGGGACAATGAATTTTTGTTTATTAAAAAATTTTATGTTTGATTTGGAAATTCTTTATTTGTCTTTGGTTTTGGCCTTTTTTGTTAAGATACCTATGTTTTTGGTTCATTTGTGATTACCCAAGGCCCATGTTGAAGCTCCGGTTTCTGGTTCAATAATTTTGGCTGGAATTATGTTGAAGTTGGGTGGATATGGGTTATTACGAGTGTTCCCCTTTTTGCAAGGAGTTGGGTTAAAGCTTAATTATGTGTGGATAAGAATTAGTTTAGTAGGAGCTGTTTTAGTTAGTTTAATTTGTTTACGGCAAACTGATTTAAAGGCTTTAATTGCTTATTCTTCTGTTGCTCATATGGGAATTGTTCTTGGAGGTTTGTTGACTTTAACTTATATGGGTGTTTGTGGTGCTTATGCTTTAATGATTGCTCATGGGTTGTGTTCTTCAGGCTTGTTTTGTTTAGCTAATGTTTCATATGAACGATTGGGGAGTCGGAGATTACTTATCAATAAGGGTTTATTAAATTTTATACCCTCAATAGCTTTATGGTGATTTTTGTTGTGTTCAGCTAATATAGCAGCTCCTCCTACTTTGAATTTGCTTGGGGAAATTTCGTTGATTAATAGAATGGTTAGTTGGTCTTGGGTGACTATGTTTATATTGGCTCTTATGTCTTTTTTTAGTTCTGCTTATACCTTTTATTTGTATTCTTATAGACAACATGGAAAGGTGTTCGCAGGAGTTTATTCATTTAGAGGTGGGAAGGTTCGAGAGTTTCTGTTGATAATGTTACATTGATTTCCTTTGAATTTATTAATTTTGAAGAGCGATATGTGTATACTTTGGTTGTAATTTAAATAGTTTAAATAAAATGTTGATTTGTGGTGTCAATGATAAGAGTTATCTTTTTAAATCGTGAAGTATTTGTCAATTTGTACATTGAGATGTGGCTTTCTTTTTATAATTAGATTGGTATTGTTTTTTTGTGGTATGGTTTCTATTATGTTTGATTTGGTTTTGTTTGTTGAATGAGAGGTAGTTTCTTTAAATTCAATGAGAATTGTAATGACTTTGTTGTTGGATTGAATAAGTTTGTTATTTATGTCTTTTGTATCAATAATTTCTTCTTTGGTAATTTTTTATAGAAAGGAGTATATGTCAGACGAAGAAAATATTGACCGATTTGTTATTTTAGTAATTATGTTTGTTATTTCAATGGCGTTTTTGATTATTAGTCCTAATTTAATTAGAATTTTACTTGGGTGAGATGGGTTAGGGCTTGTTTCGTATCTTTTGGTTATTTATTTTCAGAATGTTAAGTCTTACGGGGCAGGCATGTTGACTGCTTTATCTAATAAGATTGGTGATGTTGCGTTGTTACTTTCTGTTGCTTGGATATTAAATTACGGGGGATGAAACTACATTTTTTATTTGGATGAAATGGTTAATAGAAGAGATATATTGATTATTGGAGGGCTTGTTATGATTGCGGGTTTAACTAAGAGTGCTCAGATTCCCTTTTCTTCTTGATTGCCAGCTGCTATGGCAGCACCCACTCCTGTTTCTGCTTTAGTTCATTCTTCTACTTTGGTTACTGCTGGCGTTTATTTGTTGATTCGGTTTAACGTGTTGATTTGTGGGAGTTGGTTGGGTAATGTTTTGTTGTTGTTGTCTGGTTTAACCATGTTTATAGCAGGGTTGGGTGCTAATTATGAGTTTGATTTGAAGAAGATTATTGCTTTATCAACTTTGAGCCAATTGGGATTAATAATGAGAATTTTGGCAATAGGGTTTTATAAGCTGGCTTTCTTTCATTTATTGACTCACGCATTATTTAAGGCTTTGTTGTTTATGTGTGCTGGAGCAATTATTCATAATATAAATAATAATCAGGATATTCGTTCTATGGGTGGATTGGGTTTAATAATACCTATAACTTCTTCTTGTTTTAATGTTGCTAATTTGACTTTGTGTGGGATACCTTTTTTAGCTGGGTTTTATTCTAAGGATTTAATTTTGGAAATAGTTAGTTTGTCTTATGTTAATGGTTTTGCTTTTTTATTATTTTTTGTATCAACAGGGTTGACTGCTTGTTATTCTTTTCGATTAGTTTATTACACTATGACGGGTAGCTGTAAAAACTTATCTTTGAGAATGGTGAGTGATGAGGGTTGAGTTATGTTGAGAAGAATACTTGGTTTATTGGCTTTGAGAATTGTCGGGGGTAGAATGTTGAGATGATTAATTTTTCCGAGACCTTTGGTTATTTGTTTACCTCTACATTTGAAGTTGTTGACTTTATTTGTTTGTATTGTAGGAGGAGTAATAGGTTACGTAATGTCTAATGTTTCTCTTTATTTTTTTAATAAGTCACTGTATTATTATTCGTCTACTAATTTTTTAGGGTCAATGTGGTTTATACCTTATATTTCTACTTATGGGATTATTAGTGGTCCGTTAATTATAGGTGAAAGTATTTTTAAGAGTTTTGATCATGGCTGATCTGAGTATTTTGGTGGCCAGCAGTTGTTTAGTAAGTTGATCGAGAATACTCAGGTTAATCAAATATTACAAGATAATAGATTAAAAATTTATTTATTATCTTTTGTGTTCTGGATAATTATTTTAGTGGGGTTATCTATTTATTTTTAATTCAAATAGCTTATGTATAGAGTATGACATTGAAGATGTCGGGGAGGTTTATTAACCTTTGAATATAGTGAATTTATTTTAGTAATTTATAAAAATAATGATTTTAATTTTACAATGAAAATGTAATGTTTTTGTTAAACTATATAAATAGAAGTATAAATGGAATTTAACCATTAAAAGAAAAAAGTTAGCAGCTTTTTCTTGGGCACCATACTTCTTTAATTGGAGAATGATCTCAGTGATACCATTAACAGTGATAAGCCGCTTTTTGGCTTCAATTAAAGGAGAATAAGGGTAATTTTACCTAAAATTAGGTCGAAACTAATTGCAATAAATCGCTTCATATTCTTTAAGGTAGATTGAAAATTCAATACTTTTTGAGTGCAAATCAAATGTTATATTTAACTACAACCCTGAACTAGGTTGTTCAATTTAGTATTCCTTGGTTTCATTCGTGGTATAGACCTAGTAGGAGAATTATTATAAAAAAAATTGATGTGGTGGTTCAAATGAATAGATTTGAGAAATTAATGATTAAGATAATTGGAAGGATCAGCGCAATTTCAACGTCAAAGATTAAAAAAATGATGGTAATTAGGAAGAATCGTAGGGAGAAAGGTAGTCGGGAGGATGATTTTGGGTCAAATCCACACTCGAATGGGCTTATTTTTTCTCGATCAACTACTGATTTTTTTGAAAGGATTGAAGCTAGAAGTATTACTACAATTGAAATAATTATAATTATTGAGCCAATTAGGAAAATTAGGAAAATTATCTATACTATTTATTAATAGACCTTATGATTGGAAGTCAAATATACTTATATACTATATAGATACGGGATTAACCTCCCCATCAGTAGATGGATACATATAAGAATAATCAAACAATATCAACAAAGTGTCAATATCATGCTGCGGCTTCGAATCCGAAGTGGTGGTTTTTAGAGAAGTGGTTATTGAGATGTCGAATTAAACAGATTGTTAAGAATGTAGTTCCGATTAGTACGTGGATTCCATGGAAGCCCGTTGCCATAAAGAAGGTTGAGCCATATACGGAGTCTGCAATAGTGAAGGGAGCTTCTAAGTATTCGTAGGCTTGAAGAGATGTGAAGTAAACACCTAATATAACTGTGAAGAATAAACCTTGGGTAGCTTGGGAATGATTTCCTTCTATTAATCTATGGTGCGCTCATGTAACAGTGATTCCTGATGTTAGTAGAATTACTGTATTAAGAAGTGGAACTTGAAAGGGATTGAATGGGGTGATTCCTATAGGAGGCCATATTAATCCTAATTCGACTGTTGGGGCTAAGCTTCTATGAAAGAAAGCTCAGAAGAATGATACGAAGAATAGAACTTCTGATAGAATAAACAAGATTATACCTCATCGCAGACCAATTGTAACAACATAGGTGTGAAGGCCTTGAAAGGTTCTTTCTCGGGAAACATCTCGTCATCATTGGTAGACTGTTAAGATGACGATAATATTACCCAGTAAGAATAGGGAAACGTCATATTGGTGGAATCATTTTACTAGTCCTGATACTATAGTCATTGCTCCAATTGAAGCAGTTAGAGGTCAGGGGCTGTAGTCTACTAGGTGAAATGGGTGATTTGAATGTGTTGACATTAATTTACTTCACTAGAGTATAGGGTTCTTAATACGGCGAATACATAAGATTGAATAATGGCTACTGCTGATTCAAGAACTAGAAGGGCGATTTGAGCAACTACTAAAAATATAAGGAGAGTTGATGATAGTGAGGGGCCAGTGTTTCCTAGTAAAGTTAAGAGTAAATGACCCGCAATTATATTTGCAGTTAATCGAACAGCTAAGGTTCCTGGTCGGATTAAGTTACTAACAGTTTCAATGCAGACTATAAAGGGTATTAAAACGCCTGGGGTTCCTTGTGGAACTAAATGTGTAAATATATGTTGAGTGTTATTGATTCAACCAAATAGTATGAATGATACCCAGAGGGGTAGTGCAAGTGTAAGGGTTAAAACTAGGTGGCTGGTTCTTGTAAAAATGTGGGGGAAAAGACCTATGAAATTATTAAATAGGATTATAGAAAATAGAGATACGAAAATGAAAGTTGATCCATTGGTACTTGTAGGTCCTAATAAGGTTTTAAATTCTTTATGAAGGGTGGAAAGGATACTATTTCAGAATACATGATATCGTGACGGTATGAGTCAATATATGGGCGGAATTATAAGAATTCCTAGAAATGTTCTTAGTCAGTTTAGTGAAAGATTAAAAATACTCGATGAGGGGTCGAAAACGGAGAATAAATTAGTTATCATTTTCATATGAAGGAGGAGGTCTTAATTTTTTGTGGACCTCTTGATTTAGGTATTGTAGGGTGGAACGAGTAGTAGTTTATTATGTTAAAGATAATGAATGATACTGAGAAAATAATTATTATTAAAAGTCATCTAATAGGAGCTATTTGGGGGATTAAAAAATATTAATAAATTAATAATTTTAGCTTGACAAGCTAATGTTATAGATTTAACTAATTTTTTCATTAGAAGTAAGTGCTAATTTACTATTAAGTGGTTTAAGAGACCAGTACTTGCTTTCAGTCATCTAATGAAGAATTAATATTATTAGAAATTCATTTGATAAAGTAATTTGTTGGGATTCTTTCTACTACGATAGGTATAAATCTGTGGTTTGCTCCGCAAATTTCTGAACATTGACCATAGTATAATCCTGGCCGGTTAATTATGAAATTGGATTGGTTTAGTCGGCCTGGGGTTCCATCAACTTTAACACCAAGTGAGGGGATAGTTCATGAGTGGATAACATCTGCGGCTGTTACTAGAATTCGAATTTGTGAATTTATAGGTAAAATGATTCGATTATCTACGTCTAGAAGTCGGAATCCGTCAGTTGGTAAGTCGTTAGTTGGGATTATATATGAGTCAAATTCAATGTTTGAGAAATCTGAATATTCATAGCTTCAGTACCATTGGTGACCAATGGCTTTGAATGTGACAGAAGGTTCTCTTACTTCGTCTAGTAAGTATAGTAATCGAAGAGAGGGGAAGGCAATAAATAGGAGAGTGATTGCTGGTAGAACTGTTCAAATGATTTCAATTGTCTGCCCATGTAGTAAGTATCGGTTTACGTGTTTATTGAAAAATAATATAAATAATAAATACCCAACTAAAATAGTAATTATTACTAGAATTATTAGAGCGTGATCGTGAAAGAAAATGAGTTGTTCTATTAATGGGGAAGAGCTATCTTGGAGACCAAAGTTTGCTCATGTTGACATTTGTTCTAATAAAAGGGAAACCTTTATATATGGAGCTTAAATCCATTGCACTAATCTGCCATATTAGAAGTTAGTTAGTAATGGAAGTTCAGAGTAACAATGTTCGGAAGGTGGGGTATTTTGTAGCCATTCAATTGATGAACTAAGTTGAATAGGAAAAATTACTTGGCGTTGGGCAATAAATCCTTCTCAGATAATGAAAAGAAAAAATAGAATTCTTATTAAGGAAATTGTTGACCCAATTGATGAAATTACGTTTCAAGTTGTGTAGGCGTCTGGATAGTCTGAGTATCGTCGTGGCATACCAGCTAGTCCCAGGAAGTGTTGAGGGAAGAATGTTATATTTACTCCAATAAATATAGTAATGAATTGGCTTTTTAATCACTTGTTGTTTAAGGTTAATCCTGTGAATAGAGGGAATCAGTGGATGAAACCAGCTATAATAGCAAATACTGCTCCTATGGATAATACATAGTGAAAGTGGGCTACTACGTAGTAAGTATCATGAAGAACAATGTCGATTGATGAATTAGCTAGGACTACTCCTGTTAGCCCCCCCACTGTAAATAAAAATACGAACCCTAGTGCTCAGAGAATTGATGGGGAATAGGTTAGTTGGGTTCCGTGTAATGTTGCTAGTCAGCTAAAAATTTTGATTCCTGTTGGTACAGCAATAATTATTGTTGCGGAGGTAAAATAGGCTCGAGTATCAACGTCTATTCCAACAGTAAATATATGATGAGCTCATACAATAAATCCTAGTAATCCAATTGCTAGTATAGCGTAGATTATTCCTAGGGCTCCGAAAGTTTCCTTCTTTCCGGATTCTTGACTAATAATATGAGAGATTATACCGAATCCAGGAAGAATTAGAATATATACTTCGGGGTGTCCAAAAAATCAGAATAGGTGTTGGTATAAGATTGGGTCACCTCCCCCCGCGGGGTCAAAGAACGAAGTATTAAAGTTTCGGTCGGTTAGAAGTATTGTGATGGCTCCTGCAAGAACGGGTAAAGAAAGGAGTAAAAGGAGGGCTGTGATAGCAACAGATCAGACAAATAGTGGTATTCGATCAAAAGTAATTCCTGTAGATCGTATATTGATTACCGTTGTAATAAAGTTTACTGCACCTAAGATGGAAGAAACACCGGCAAGGTGTAAAGAAAAGATGGCTAGATCAACTGATGGCCCACTGTGAGCAATTGTGGCTGAGAGTGGTGGGTATACAGTTCAACCTGTTCCAGCTCCATTTTCTACTATTCTTCTTATCAGAAGAAGGGTTAAGGCAGGAGGGAGGAGTCAGAAGCTTATGTTGTTTATTCGAGGGAAAGCTATATCTGGGGCTCCTAATATTAGTGGGACCAGTCAATTTCCGAATCCTCCAATTATGATTGGTATAACTATAAAGAAAATTATGATGAATGCATGAGCTGTAACGATTACATTGTAGATTTGATCATCACCGATTAAGGCACCCGGGTGCCCTAGTTCTGCTCGAATTAGTACTCTTAATGACGTTCCGATTAACCCCGATCAAGCCCCGAAAATGAAATAAAGAGTTCCAATATCCTTATGGTTAGTAGAAAATAATCATTGTCGCGATTAAATGGCTGAAGTTTAGGCGATAGACTGTAAATCTATTTATAAGAAGTTTTCTTTTTAATCAGGCTTTATAGTCAATAATGACGTTAGACTGCAATTCTAAAGGAGTAATAATTTACTAAGGCTTAAAAGATTGTTCTCATATTTATAGCTTTGAAGGCTATTAGTTTTTTTAACTTAAAGCCTTAATAAATAAAATAAAGTGAAGTGGTGAAAAATAATCCGAATACTGAAATAAATGAACAAGCTATAAATAATGTTATGTGGGTGTTAAAATAGAATGATGTAGTTAATCAGTTGTTTTCTGAGTAATTTAGCATAAAAGCTGTGTAACATAGTCGGAGGTAAAAATATAAGGTAATTAGGGTTATTATGATTATAAAGGTAAGTAAGAAGATTTGTATGTTAGCAGAAAGAGATTGAATAACCATTCACTTTGGGAAAAATCCGAGAAATGGTGGTAAGCCACCAAGAGATAATAAATTTAAGAATACAATAAATTTTATAATTTTGGAGTTGAAGAAGGAAGAGAATAGTTGGTTGATATGTGAAATCTTGAATTCATTGAATATTAAGATTAATGTGAAAGATAAAAATGTGTAGAATAGAAAATAATTTATTCACAAGAAATTTCTTCTGTAGATAGCAACAAGTATTCATCCTAAATGGTTGATTGATGAATAAGCTATAAGCTTTCGGAGTGATGTTTGGTTTAAACCCCCCAGAGCTCCAATCATTCTGGAAAGAATAATAGATATAATAAAAAGTGGTTTTAGAATTAAATAAGAAATTAATATTAAGGGGGCAATTTTTTGTCAGGTTATTAAAATTAATGCATTTATTCAGGATAGACCTTCTATTACTATTGGGTATCAAAAATGGAACGGAGCTGATCCTCTTTTTATTAAGAGGGAGAAAAAAATAATTATTTTTAAAAATGTGAAAGAACTGTTTATAAAACTTATAAACAGAGAGGTTAAGGCGAATAATAGAATTGCTGAGGCTATGGCTTGGGTAAGGAAATACTTGAGAGAGGCTTCAGTTGATATTAACTTATTATCTCTTATTAGGGGGATAAAAGACAGTAAATTAATTTCTAGTCCTATTCAAGCTCCTAGCCACGAGTTTGCGGAAATGGTAATGAAGGTTCCCAAAACTAATATTCTAAAAAATATAATTTTTGATAAATTATTAAAAATTAAAAAGAAAAGGAGTAGGACCTTTATAAATGGGGTATGAACCCAGTAGCTTTGTTAGCTTATCTTTTTATATTTTAGTGTACGATGCACATGAGTTTTTGATACTTTTAGAAATAGTTTGATTCTATTAAATATAATGAATGTAAAGTTATTACATAATTTACCCTATCAAGGTAATCCTTTTTGTCAGGCAATTCATT